CTTGCTGCTCGGTCGATTGCTGCTGTCGGCTACCTATGCCTGCCCGCTGATTGCTCGACCATCTGCCAATAATCATACTACTGCTTTTGGCTTAGTCTTTCCTTTGTCTAGTTGGGCAGAAGGAAAACCTATCTTGCCACAACTCGGTTTTGCGCATACGAACCTCATAGCAGGTTTTTAGCCAGATCGTCTGAAGCATGAACAGAATCGAAAACAGTAATAACTACTTATGGGCAATTGTGAAATAACACTAAAAACAGATCCTTCGAGAATGATCCCAGTTTAGCCCTTGTCCTGGCGCAGAAGCAAGTACGAGCCCATTTTTCTTTTTGGCATAACGCGCTGCTAATCGAATAGATCAGGTGTAGTTTATCCTTTCATTTTATAGGTTCCGCATCTATATATGCAATAGGCTGAGTTAAGTTCGGAAACGCTCCTTTTTTTTGTTCAGATGGGACTACTCAATGCATCTGCTTTCGACAAAAGCGGTTTTGAACTCAATCTTGGTTGAGCGTGCGGCTAACATGGGCTTCCTCTTTCTATCTCGAGTTGGTAGTAGCTTCAGTTGGCTAAAGCTCGTATTTGGGCAATCAATAAGGGCAGGTGCTTGCCTTGTCAAAGTAGCTCTAGCTTCTGTCGCAGTTGTTTGAGCTGGGCTTGCAGTTTTCGGACAACTTGCTAAGTCGTCTTATTCTAAACAACCTATTTCGATTTGGCGCTGCTGGAAGGAAGCTGGGATGCTACCCTTGAAACCCACTGCCTCAACTTGGGTCATCTTGTTATAACCAGTTCGTTGCATAATTATGTCAGCCCTGATACTCTGAACCCTGGTCTCCATAAGCACTAAGACAACTGGATCATGTCCTCGAACCAAATCGAAAATCGTGCGAAGGAAACGGTCACTGCCCGCTCCCCTACAATTCCATATCATTATCTTCATGGGAAAAAGAATAGATCTATTACCTAGCACTCGGCTAGTTACAAATCTCGGCTGGACCCCTTCTGTGAGCCCCGCCATCTGTAGCCTCCTCATCTCTATCATTACACTCAAGGGTAGCGACACCTAAGCCGCCAAATCCAATTGTTGACCCGGACCCCGCCACCAGCATCTCTGGAACCCTTCCTTTTTAGGAGACCTAATTCTAGATCCGATCCTAGCTCTAACGGCCTAGATCTTTCATCACTCTGGTCTATATGGAATTTCGTTTCTATGGTACCATTGAATTAGCCAAAAACGGGAGTTGTTAGCCTTTCTTTGATGGGTTATGAGCAGGCATTTTACCAGAGGCTTTGTGAGACTTCCAACGTGAGGGAAGTAGAAGACTAGGAATGAAAAACTCCCACCGCCCCGATCCAAAGCATGACGTGCATCTAACTGAAGCAGCTTACTCATCGCTCAAAGCAACAAGCCGGTCAAGAGAAGAGAGTGGGAGGGCTTCTTCCCATACGTTTCAAGGTAGGAAATAAGTTCGCTATTCTCCTGTATAGGGCTAGCTTAGTGATGACAGCTTCAATCGGGAGTCAACTATCTAATCAAATCAAGTGAGAGAGGGTGGCATTTTGTACATTCGGGACAGAAAACGGATCTCTTTAGTGCGATCCGTGGGCAAGAACTCTTCAGCAACCTATGAAGGAAGCATAAGCAGCTCCCTGAGAGACTCTTTCCACGGGTGAAAGAGCAATGGATAGGTCAAACAAAGGCAGATGTATAAAGAGCTTTGTATCTCTGGGTTGGTGCTCCTAAGCGCAGGAAGGGGAATCAATGGCTGGCTTTGGTTGATGTACAACTGACTTCTCAACTACGTCGATCCTTGCTTGACTCTTCTTTCATTTCGATACAACAAATAGAAAAGGCCGGGGATCAGCACTCCTCTTCACACTTTCTCACAGACACTCTGTTCTTAAAACCAAAAGGTGAGGAATTGGCCTGTTCAGGTCAAATCATCCATGAACCCTAAGTGACGACCCTGACATCGCAGGTTTGATAGCCGCATCTTCAGTCAAATAAATGTGAATTGTTCTGGTTCTAGCTCGGCTGCTTCCCTTCTTCCACGGAAGCTTCCCACTGGACGATTGAGTCACCTACCCACCCTCACCCAGAAGCTGTATCAGCTGCTTCTTTTGGTTCTTTCTATCAAGGGAGCAGGGGTATAAGTAGGGGCATCTTGGACACTGGGCAGTCTGATTCTACGGCAATTGCTCTTAAGACAACTCGCCTCTTCTAGTTTTTTTCAAGTAAGACCTTGTGGATTGTGAGAAATCCGTTTCTGTGGAAGCCGCATGGGCTATCTTTCTGGTTTTCCGCCCTTTCACCTTTCCAACTCCTTAAAGGCTTTGATTCTTAACCTAATTTCTTCGATTCGTCTCCCGCAGGAGAGAAGATGAACAAGCACTCGTGAAGTGATCCTTTTCAAGAACATGCGTGGAAACAGCCCTATTTCGAGATTTTCCATTTCCGCGCGGTTAGACGCAGGGAAGGCTGACTTTCCGCGTAGGCTGGATGCGCCAACATCTCGACTTTGGAAACTCTCTCCTTTCCCGAAAGTGGTTCACATGGATTTGACAATATGGAGGAGGAGGGTCTTTGCTTCACTTTGTCTCAATCTCCTACCTATCGCCGGACATCCTGTCATCTTTCCAGCATCGAACATCCATATTTCCAGTCAATTCTTCTGGTAGAACAAGTGTTTCCAACCATTTCAAAAGGAAATTCCATGTGAATAGGCCAAGTCATCTCATAAGAGAAATCGAGTCCTCATGAATGTGATAGTTCAAGTTATTCTACTGGGAAATAGTACCCAAACCCCTCTACTTCTTGAATTGACCTTATTCCTACCAATCTATACTCACCTAGGAAGAATGAAAGCACCAGGTTCTATGTTGCGTGTTATTGAATAATGGCAAATAGGCCCCCCCTAGGGCTAGAAAGAATCTCTATTTGCTGGTTGCTGGTTCACCTCTCTGGATGATACCAGGTTCCATTGAACAAGAAAAGAAAGCAGACGGAAAATGGTTGGCATTCCAGTAGGTTGGTCCAAATTCAAGCTCCTTGGTATACGCATCATGGGTAACCCCCCAAAGCAAAGGTGAGGGACAAAGAAAATCCAAATGGGAAAGAATGGGCTGATGTGCTTCATGTTTCACTGCGAAGCTTTTGTTCGTAAATCCGAAGATAGGAATTGGTGCGTTCAGTTCAAAAAGATTAGATATTCGAATTCTATAGTTATTGGGAAAGAAGTCGTATTCACCGCTTATAAGGAAGTTGGCCGTGGAAACGACATTACGAATCTTGTACCAACCCGTGGATCACATTTTGTATACATTGTCGAGAAGAAAGAAAAGAGCTCTGATTCAAGAAGATGACATCTTGCCTTTGATCAGCTATTAGTGCACCTATCTGACTACTTGGTCGTTAGATCTAGGATGTGACTCTAAAGTGCTGTCGAGATCGAACTCGCTATGAATCCCCTAGATATACGTGCTTGATGAACCCACTCGACTAAGCCGGTCAGATTGCAATTCTGATTCTTTGTCTTCGCCATCACCTTCTATCACCTACTTCCACCGTCAAGCCTCTATCAACACTTGAATGGAGAAGGAGATTGAGTATCCAAAAGGCAAGCCAGTGAAGTCCTTATTACTGAGTCCAACCCTTCTACTAAGCTAAGCCAGTGATACCCTTTTCAACTTTGCCCATTTATACCTGGTGCACGCACGAACGAATTCGTCAATCTGACATTGGAGTCTTTTTTCCCTCTCGGAGAAAGACCTACCCTCTATTAGTTCCTTGAAAGAATTCGTTCCAATGACTCTGCTTTATAGACCTAGAGGAGTGGGTACCTATCCTCTGTGAATGAGAACCATGTTGAGTGAGAAAGGCTATTCTCCTTTGGAAGTGGCATTGCCCATCTTCTTTCAATTCCTCTTCTTTGCTTTGTTTGACTTTCCTTTGCACTCAACCTATCCGCATAGCCATCCCGCCTCGCCGACGTTCTGCTCTGCGAGCCTAATGTCGATAGTGAACTAGCTGCTTCCACTGCTTGATTAGCCCCAACGTGTGGACAAGAGACTCTGGGAAGGGGAGAGTGAGTGAATTCACTTTACATCTCCCGATAGGCCTTAAGGTGAATAAAGATCAATAAAGGTATCATGACTTTCAAACTACTCACCAGGCTCTGTATCTTTCACAATGGCTGCTTTAGCGGGCTAAAAAAGGGCCAGTTTACTCCTGCCGGGATAACACACACGCAGAGGTTGGATTTCGAGCGAGACAAGTCACACACAGGTCTATCAATCCAATCCGAAGCCACCAACACGGTATCAGGGCCAACCACTCCCTCCCTGTAAGAAGGGAGTGTCAAACCACTCGATCTTAGGAAGAGGGCAAGATGACAGCTCTGCAAAAAGGGGCTTTCGCCCATTTATCAATTTCGTGCTTGTAACTGCTATATCCTGGGTGTCAAATCCGTCCACTGGCAGTAGTGATCTATATCCTTCTATCTATCCCATTTTCATGGCGTAAAAGAAAATAATATAGCCAGTTTCTCCTTCATCAAAATAGGCCGTTTACCTGTCCTCTCCTCTTCGTAACTTCGTCAATGGAGGATAGCTCTTTCCTAGTGATAATCTATTCTTAACACTAACGGTTTCCTCCAAGTTGCCCCATCCTGTGTCTTTCAGAATAGCCTGCTTGAGGGGCCTGAAAAGCCACCCTGGTTGATGCGGAATCCAATGCCGGTGATTTCAGGGAGTTCTATCGCATTTTCTTCAACGGAATAGAAGAGAAGATGGAATCAAGGTCAATATCAACCAAAGGGAGTTGAATGTATCCTTTATTGACTCTTCTGACACCTGAAGGTACACACCAGAGAGAGAAAAGGTGCATTTCAACTCCCCCACTCTCAAACTCCCTCACTATCAATTGTCCACTTTCCATTATCCAGGTCCATCTCCATTATCAGGGACAAATGGGGTATATAGAAGTTAACATAGCTTTTTATGCTGAGGTGGATTGAACCTCTCTGAAAGATGAACCCAAAGAGAGCTCTAACGCACTACTAGAATATGTTAATAATCGAGCGCATCCCTTAGGACGAGCAGCCCTTGAGTGGGAAACTCCAAGCTCTGTCATCTTCGCATTCGTCTAGAAAACATCTTCTTGCTCATCAAGATTGAACCAATGATAAGCTTTGAAGATCTACAACGGAGAGTGCTCCATTTGGTTCATGCAATATGAAATTCCGTGGGAATGATTGTCAATACTAGACAGGCTCTTTGATCGAATGGGTGATATAGCTTAGTATAAACAAATCAAAGCTATTCGTCTAGTCTACTCCAAGCGTAGCCTAAGCAGTAGAGGAGAGGGATCACCCGGTAACAGTATGGCAAGGGGTGAAAGCCCGATGAAAGGCTCAAAGTCTCCCTGCAGATAAAAAGATTGAAAGATTGGTAGTGGAGTTTGAATCTCAGTAGTGTTTATCGAAGAAGTCCCGTTAAAGGATCCTCCTTTGATCCCGATTCGAGATGAAGAATCATCCTCTATCTATAGACATTAACAGAATGCGTTCCCTGTAGACGTTAGAGAAGACTGTCGAACCCCCTGGGGAACTACTTGTTGATCCGCCCCTCTCCCATTGTCCAAGATTCCCAGGAAAGCACATCCAGCATTTGAATAGGGTTGAAGATATCCCCTATAGAGACTTAGGCATAGAGACTGAAGCATAGGGCCTTAAGCAACCTTTCGGAAAAGAAGATGTATCAAGGTAGACGGAAACTAAAGATATTGAATGAAAGGCTCCGGGTACATTGTGAATAGGCGCAGTTTGACTATTCATTCGGGGAAGACGCGTATAGCACCGGTCAGAAGATCAAAGAGGACTCACCCCCAGAAGGCGAAGTCGCAGGTTCATAAATAGGTGTATTACATAGATCCCTTCTTTCACTTAAAAGAAAGAACATTAGCCCAGCGACGAAAGGTACTTCGGATTAGGTTTTGGTACCCTGGCGGATCTCCTCAATGTGACAACCGGTGAGCTAGACTCTGTCTCTGGCCATCGAAAACTGCTTCCATCCCATGAAAACTAAGAACCTGGGCAAGATAGTGGTGCAATTTCTCGAGGGAATCATTGTCTTCGACCCCTCTCAGCTAATTACAAAGCCCAGGACCAGGGTTCGTTTAATGCTACAAGAAGAATGCATAATTCCCATCATTCATATGATTAGCGCAGTAGAGAACGCAGCTAGGAGTATTCCTGTTAATTGCTTCCGATTTCCTCAAAGATACAGGCCAACCATTGCTGACATACCTGCAAAAATCGAGGCGGGTGTAGTGTTACCAGCTCCGGACCAGGATTTTCCAATCATTGCTTATTATTTAGATGGGTCACCAGTTTCTCAAGAAAGATTTATGCCCTAAACAGAGGGCTCTTGCTCCTTTCTTCGAGAAAGGGATTCTCAAGCCCGCACCCAAAGAAGCATTCCCTATCGTAGCTTATCAACTTGATGGAAGCCACTTCTATCAAGGTGTGGATGAGAATAACCGTGTATGGTGGGGAAAACTGCCCATGTGAGAAGTACTTTCAAGAATCAGTTGAGGCATTCCTTGCTTCACAAGAAAAGAAGAAGAATCGAAAGAAAAAGAAGACGACACAGCTGATGTTACATGAAAGGTACAAAGCGGGGAATCCTGAGGTTGGTCTTCTGGGGAGCTGTCTGGGAAATTGGACTACTATGTCTTGTATCCCAAAAGCAAGCCATCACATCCTGTAACAGAGTCTTCATCTGAAACCTTCCAGTGCTTACTCAAGAACAGTCAGATGCTGTATTGCAGCTGTGCACAGAAATGGCTGCTGTAATCCTCAACGAGACAGAAACTCCGGAGCAACCGCCTCAGAATGATGATTGGGAGTGTAACATGATCTCTGCAGGAACTGAGAAATATGCCTAGGATATCATCGCTAAGGATCACATGACTGATACCGGTATGGACATGTAGAATGGGACTCCGTGGAAAGAGGCAGATGGTAAGATGTAGCTCATACGCGGTCAGTCGGATCTGGCTTTCCAATAGGAACAATTTCAGAGCCCCTCTAACGAGAAGAAGCAAAACGCACCTGCTCGTAGATTAAAAGTACCATAAGGGCCATGCGGACTTGACGTCATCTCTATAGGCTAACGCGCCTTACTCATGCTACTTTGCTTAACCATAAAGTAAGTTCAGTTGGAAGCCAATCGATCCACTCGTAAGAAATTCATTATGGCACAATAGGAGAGTCCATAACAACACTTTAGACGGGGTCCCTAAAATCAAAGATTTTGAAGTTGGTAAAGACCCTCCCCTTTCTATCTTCTTAGTAAAGCGCTAGCAGCAATCCTTCACGACGTTTGCTGTTCTCCCAGTAGCGATACTTGAACTGGTATGAACGGACAGGAATAAGGACTGGCACTGGGTCTAGATCTGGAGCTGCTGGATCAATGGGTTCTGCTACCTATGCTTCTGGCTCTATTACTAGTGCTGGTTCTTCATCTGGATATGATGGATCTACCACCTCTATTGCCTCTGCTACTTGAGGGTATGAACCCCCGGATCTAGGCGGGGTGATGGCTTTGGATCTATAGGCTATGGAACTCCCACAGGGACTTTTGGCTTTAGACCTCCCCCGAAAGAGAGTCTCCTGCACAAGAGATTCTATTAGGTTGACTGGCTACATGATTCTATCTATCAACCAGTCTCACCTCTCAACATCTGAAAGAAATCTTGATCTTGAGGCACGTAGATCAGGAATTGAATCTCGACTGGGTCCAGTGAAAGTAGAGTCAAAGGTAGCGCGTGATGATGATAAACACTCAGTCTTTCTCTTCATTCATCTCTTTTCATTCGATCTCAAAGAAGAAAGTGGTTTCTTGTCACCAGCTTCGAGATTGATTCTGAGAAAGAGCCTTTCTAGAAGTTCTAGATGTGAAGGCGGAATTTGACTTCCATTTTCTAATAGATTTCGAATTAACGATGTCTTGTCCGAGACCTGAGTTCGATCGTGCGAGAGTTGCGTTCGATCATGCGACACTACGGCTATTCCTATGATTAGTCTTAGAAGACCGAAATGCCATGAAATTCAAGTTCCACTGAGCTCGCTCTTAGTCTCATAATCAACCCTGAACAGCTGGTTCTAGAGCTTCCGACCAAGAGCCCTGGCCCTCTGAGCTCTTGAAGGTAGGCTGCTTTTTCCTCCTTCATGCCCCATTTAATAGAAGTTATAGATTGCCCGAAGGCTTCTTTGTCCTACAAGGCGTAGTCTCAACCGTTTACTCTTTCTGAGGTAAATATCAATATAGATGGAACAATAGAAATAGAAAAGGAAAGCGCAGGCCTTTCATCTTTGTTTGCAGAGTGAGACCCCCTTTCTTTATCTCGATCTGCCGGAGCGGTGTCCTCACCTTAAGAAGAAATGCAAGAATGGCAGGATGTTAAATCCAAGGGCAAGGCAAAGGCCAGTCGTTGGAGTTAGCGGGATTAGAGGTTGGAGAAAACCCGTGCTTTTCGCTTTTCTTGAAGAAGTATAGCCATCAGGACATGGAGCTTTGTCATTCAACATCTCATCAACTGTAACAGGCTTGTTGAGAATAGCAATATTGTCAGCAGACCATTTGAAGTCATCCAGATCATGCAGCACCTCATAAGAGCTGGAGGAAGGAGCAAAGGAGACTTTCGACTAGCCTATTTTATTAAAGGCTGGACGAGGAAAGAAGATCCTTTCTAGCCAATCGTCAGACTAGGATTTCTTCTCTATAGCCCAGTGCACGAGGGAAGAACCTGAAAGAGGACTCCCACTTCAGACTAGCAATCGAGGGTAGGTAGAAGGCGCTACCTTACTAACGGAACCAGCCCATCTCTGGTAAACTAGACAGTGGGATGAATTCACTTTGAGAAGTATACCCTTCACCAAGACCTCTTGTACCCTTTTCGAGCTAAAAAGGAGTTGACCAGCCCTTTCGCCCAATCGATTTCCTTCATCTTGGTCATTCCTTCTTCTGGCCAAAGAGACTTCTGGAGAAGCTTAAGACACCTTGATTTGGAAAGCGATCGATGATCAATCCATCTGTCCGCACTTCCTCCTGGTCCTGCTGTATCTCTGAACTCGAATCTGTGACTTTTTTTTCTTTCTTGACCCAATGAAAGGAGACCTCCCGTAGGTGGACTCTTACCTCTCTTGCTTCTAAGTGAGCACCCAGGTGAACCGTAGTGCCCAGGGCGAGTTCGGTTCGAGTCTTCATCGATTGGGCTGCTCTTGGTTTCAAAGGAATAGCCCTAACTAAAGTGAAAGTGACTCCATAGCCTCGGGCAAAGAAGAAGCTTTCAAAGAAGCCCTTGGAATTCACTGAAAAGGAGGGGGCTCTTTTCGACTATATCGCAAATCGGCTCCGTCTCCGGCAACTCATTCAATAGTCCAATCTCTGTCCATTGCGAAAGAGAAAGCAGTACAAGCTGATACGGGAAGGGCCAGATATCGTCTCATAGGAGGGCTCAATCCATAGTGAACTAGGAGGCAGAAAGCGTGTATCCGGAATAGAAGAAAGCCAAAGGCAGAAACGTCTTCTTAGAACAGCGCAGACGGGACTCAGCGAGGAGACGGTACTCAAATTCAATCCCAAAGCGCGACTACGACTCTTGATGAATTGAAGGACGAAGAAAGCCATTAGTTGCCGAATCTCAGTCTTTTGACTCCTAGTGGAAAGAAGGAAACCCGTTGTTTAGGCCGCTGATCAAGCTATCGTCAACCCCTCGCTTACGAGCAATCAAGAATGAATAAGATGAGCTAAGGGAAAGCATCGCTACCCGAACAAGGAATCAAATTCCTTATCCACTAACTTCACAGATGGGTTGAAACAGACGAAAGGGACGAAGGAGCTGCGTACGATTGGGTAGGTTTGGTAGGTTAGTCACCAAGCGAGTAGTCAAGTGAACCGGCAGCGGGTCTTTACATCCAAAAGTGCTTTTTTTCTTCGGCGTAAGGATTTGAGTGAGGCTTATTCTCCTTTACCTTTTTCTTTCCTCCCCCCGTTGATTAGGGCTCGTGCGTGAGCAGCGGATCATGTCAATTCTAGTTCAGTTTGAAAGATCTTGCATGCGGGAAACAGTTCTCGCAATAGCTCGTAACAAGGTAGCCGTAGGGGAACTTACGGCTGGATTGAATCCTGAAGTGTAAAAGGTACCATCATTCTCAAAGGCAGAGGTAGCAAAAGCAAGGAGGGGCTGCTCTTTACCTTGAGACTACAAGATCCTCCCTTCAAAGAAAAGAGTAGCTAACTTTGAAGATGAATGAGAGTGAACGGAGTGCAAGGACGGTACGAGATTTCAATCGTCTGTCTTGCTTATTTCTTTCTTGTACGAGCATCAATACCTTGTATTAGCTTTAAGTTATTCAAGGATGTCCTGCTCTTGCTCATTCATAGCCGGTGTAGCTAACAACAAGCAAGTGACTGAGCTAAGTTGACTTCTCTCTTTCCTGAACATCTCCGTCTCTCTTGTTTTGCACGAGCATGTCAAAACAGAACTAGAAGCTATCTTCCTTGATTATCTTATAGTGAACTAAGTGCTTTGAGTTTTGAGTTCCTGAGTTCCGGACAGTATTGAGAGCCGGACTGTAACTACGGGGTTCGGGGGTGTCCCCTGAAAACCGAGCTATTGTTGCTAACTTGAACGCTCCTTCGATTTCGAATATCTGTCTTTCTTGACTAAACCCCGCTTACTGCTTTAGGGCAGGTGTGCGTTAGAGCTCGGACAACAGGAACATGGCATTAACGTTCCTAAGCGGGAAGCTGCTTCTTCATAATAGAAATATTATGACGTGTGCCGCTGTGATCGTGGTGTAGGAGCTCCCACTTTGGGAAAGAATCGATCTAGTGGCAGGAGACACCTGAGTTCGTTGCTAAGTTTCACGATATTGGTCGGACTATTAGTATACGCTTCCAAAAATGGAGATACAGGTTTTATGTCTTTACCACCATGATCAAATGAAAGCTATATTCTGTGTTCTGAGAACGCCTTCCCTCACTCTAGACAGGTTCCTCCACTGCGTAGCTATCTCACTGAGATGCTTTGCTGCTTTTTCCCTAAAGTAGTTGCAATCCAAAGCCATATAGAGTACGCCTGCTATGATCGTACAGAAGAGAATGATTAATGGTAGAGAATCGAATTCTAGTACCTTTAGGTGAAACTATCACCGAAGCTTTTCTATAAGTCTTTAATAAAGGCTTCTTTCTTCTTAGGAATTACCAACTTTTATACTCAATTTCATGGTAATCGGAGGAAAAACGCTACCAAGCTAAGCTAACGGAACCAAGCCTGCCGGCAAGTATAAAAGGATCACTAATAAGACCTAAACTAAAGCAATGAAAGGTTAGCTCAACCCTGCCTATCATTCTATTTATACCAGGGCCGGAGTCGGGGAAACTGGCTCTGGCTCAAGAACTCTATCTGACACACTGTCATAAAAGGCTACTACGCTTTCAACCTTCCTCACCTTCATTCGGACCTTAATCTCCTAAAGCCACTCATTAAGAAACTTTCTCAATCTGAATCTGCCAATTACGATCAGCAGCCCCAAAAAAGCAATCAATACAAACCAAGCCTTCCAACCCACCGCACTCCCCTTAGATATGTCCACCTACGAGAGTCACCTTTGGCTTTCGTCTCGGTAAGTAAACCTATTCGCCCAATTATCCATACTATAGAAGAGCAAAGGAGCTAGAGGCTCATGGTAATGGATGCGAGCACTTTAATACGACATAAAAGTCAAAGTCAGACTTGGTGGACGTCCCCCTTCTGGGGCCCTACTTGGTCCAATCCGGGAATGGAAGCATCAGCATCCCTTCCGAAACCTCTTATCGAGAGCCGGTCGTCTTTATCCAGTCCCTTCATCCGATCAAGTGGAAGCACTCAAGGCTATCCTCTTGTCCAGCTATTCTATAAGCACCGAAGGGGCAGCAGTATTGCACTTCATTGATTCCTCCTACTCCCCACCAGAAATGAGGAACCAGATGTGCTTAGCTACTGCAGCTTTATTCCATGGTTGGATGGACTTAAAACCAAGACCACCTTCTTTTCTAGGAGAACATAGATGGTCCCAAGAGACTGACGCACCCGATTTCTTCAATTCAGGACCAGACCAGCTCTAAGAATAGACTCCACCTCCTTAATAACCTTAGTGGGAAGGATAAATAAGGAGGACCAATAAGTCTGCATAGAAAACAAAATGGACTTAATCAACTGGATCCTACCAGCATAGGAAAAATATCTATTAGTCCAGGATTTGACCTTCACAGTAATCCTATCCACTAAGGATTTGCAATCAGAATATTTTCACTTGGATGAAAGGAGAGGCACACCAACACAGGTAAGTTGCCTTCCTTAAAACCAAGAACATCCAGAATGGCCAATTTGGTACTGGGAGAAACACCAGAAAAGAAGATGTTACTTTTCCCAGGACTTGGAGATAGACCAGAGAGAGATTCAAACTCAACCAAAGAGTCATGAATATGCTTGATAGAACTGAGGTCCCCTTTGCAAAAGATCATAAGATCATCAGCAAAACAAAGATGAATTATTTGAGTATTCCCACACTTCCAATGGGTCAGGAGACTTGGATTTCTCCTTAAGAATACAAGTTAAGACCTCCATCACAATGACAAAGAGATAGGATGATAATGGATCTCCTTGTCTCAGCCCTTTCTTGCCAGGGATAAAACCTGTGACATCCCCATTGATGCTAAGAGAGTAGTTGGCTGTGGAGACACATGCTTGAAGCCATTGAATCATCTGAGGATGGAAGTTCATAGATGATAAAACATCCCAAAGGAACTCCCATCTAACATTATCATAGGCTTTCATGATGTCTACTTTCATAGCACATCTGGGGGATGGTGAATTTTTGTGATATCCCGGGTAAGGAATATGTTGTCAGCAATTCTTCTACCCTTAACAAAGCCAGATTGTACAGGATCAATGAGGTGAGGGAGAGCAACTTGAAGCCTTTTTGCTCAAATTTGAGCAATGCACTTGTAGATGGTATTACAACAAGATATGGGCCTATAATCACCAACCTTGGAAGGGTTAGGGACCTTAGGGACAAGTGCAATCAGTGTGGAATTCGCTTTTTTCAATAGCTGACCAGACCTAAAGAAGGTCTTAACAGCACCAGTAACCTCATGCCCTACAACAGGCCAAGCTTTTTGGAAAAAACCAGAGTTATAACCATCAGGGCCCCAATATGAGGAGTACTTTGTTGGGATTAAGAGACTGGAAGGTCTCTCTAATTTCAAGATCAGTGACTTCAGAAATCATAGCAAGACTTTGTTCATGAGAGAGCTTCTTGCTAATGAGCTGATGGATTCTATCAGACCCTAAATGAGGGGAAGAGTGGGAAGTTCCAAGCAGCTTCATGTATGAGTTGACAAAGGTGGATTTGATCACCCCAATGTCCTGAGTGACAGTGCCATCCTCCAACACCAGACTAGTTATTTTGCTCCTATTACGAAGATTATTAACAGATTTAAAGAAATAAGAGGTACACTGGTCACCCAACTGCAACCATTGAATCCTTGATTTCTGCTTAGCAAAGCTTTCTTCAGCCCTAGCAAGGGAAAGGAACTGCTTATAGACAACCGTCCCGTGTTGCCAGGAGAGTCATTTTCCTACGGATCTTCTGTTCGTAGTAGTTAACTAAGCGAGGGAGTTGGTTTAGCATGTATTCCACCTGTCTTGCTTCTAGTGGATACCTTTTCGTTCGATTAGCCTTGAGAAACTCTCTGATTCTCTTTCGACACAGGTTGTGGAAGAATCGGGTAATTTCCTCCTTACTATACCTATAGGAACAACAAAACGTGTAGGCCAAGCGGGATTTGATTAAGGGAAGAAATGCCCGTATAAAGTTAGATAGATTCTTTTTCTTTTCTTTTTCCATGAGTCCCATAATGTGTTTCAACGTTAGCTTTTTCTATGCTTCGGGGTTTGCATTTTCTTTGGCAGTAAGACATAATTGACCCTACGGACAATGCAGAAAGTAAGACGACGGCACCAATAAGAATGACTGTAGGGGCCATTAGCGGCATTTCCATAATTCAATTCAAGATCGAGTCAAGGGAGAATTCCGCTGCTAATAGATTCCAACTACACTGCTAAAGTGCGCAAGGGGCCCTTTCATTTTGCTTCGGCAATAGATCAAAATAGGGGCAACAAAGCCACCCTACAACGATTAGATCCCCGGATAGCGTTATTGGATTAGCGGACGCCACAAGACAAAGTAGTCGTACAATGCCAAATGAGGTCTCTGGGCTTCCCGTGTATTCATCCAAATTAGATCAATGATTTATGGACACGTTCACGAAAGCAGAAGTTTTTCGATCCCATGCAGTCAATGCCAATGGGTGTGCTTAAGAGCTGGTGGCAACCGAATACCTTTCACACCTAACCTAAGCTTTTGCCTACAACCTTTCTTTCCAAATTCACTTGGTGAACCTAGCCAAAGTTCAGGAACAGCTACAAAGGCTTCAAGAGACAGTGGCTCGAAGCATTAAGAGGAAATAGAAAGATTCGTATGAAGAGGGTGTTAATTGGTGTTTTTACTCCCCCCTAATCGATCTGTGCTGTATTAATTATACCTTGCGCTTTTACCGCCCTTTCCGACCCTAGCGAATATAGAAATCCCACAAACCTCTTTTCATAGTAGGAAGTGATCCATGCGAGAAATGAGACATGCGAGGTGAGGTGCACGAACGATTTCTTTGATGCTATCAGGGAGGAAGTGTTGGATGTTCCCACTTTACATTGACTTGACACCCATCGTCTGTATCTCTGTCTGGGAAGGGCGGCAGACTTTCCTTTTTCCCATACTGGGGAACCACTCGAAAGAAGCCGCTAGGCAAGAGACAAACAATAAAAGATGGGTCCGCCTCTTTTTCTTTCTTGTTCCGTCCTGCGCTAAGCAAGCGAGTCTTTCATTCCTT